AAGATATCCCATTTGTCAAGCGAGGGAATCTCAAACTAAATACTTGGTGAAAGATTTGAAATTAATTGAAAAAGTCATAAAAAAGAAATGGTGATCAGAAGATTTGTCCTATATGTGCAAATCAATATCGGGCAGATCTTTACCCGGAGTAGAGCAGAAACCTAAAAAGATGAAAGAGACCTATTCACGAACAAGAAAATACCATCGTGATTTGGATTGAATCTTGATGAAATAATACATCAATGAGAAGTTAATTCGATTAATTTAGTAACTTTTTTCTATTCTAAGGAAGAACAAAAAAAGTCCAAAACGCGTCTTTATTGAAAAATCGAAGAAAAAGTCCTTTCGTTAGAAGTTAGAAAAAACCTGCTATCAAAAAAAAAGAATAGGAAAAAATAAACAGGACTGGAATCTAGACATTGATTCTTTTTTTTTCGCAATCTTCTTTGAACCGTATGCATTAAAAGGTGCACGTACGGTTCTTAAGGGATACAATTTTACCCTAATCAACCGACTTTATCGAGAAAGATTACTCTTTTTAGGCCAAGACGTTAATAGCGAGATCTCGAATCAACTTATTGGTCTTATGGTATATCTCAGTATCGAAGATGATACTAAGGATCTGTATTTGTTTATAAACTCTCCTGGCGGATGGGTAATAGCCGGATTAGCGATTTATGATACTATGCAATTTGTGCGACCAGAAGTCCATACAGTATGCATGGGTTTAGCCGCGTCAATGGGATCCTTTCTCCTAGCTGCAGGAGAACTTACCAAACGTCTAGCATTCCCTCACGCTTGGCGCCAATGAGGTTTTTTATTTGAGAGACAAAAGAGAACTATGCCTTCGCCATATGAATATTAAGTAATAAGAAAGTAATAATAGCATGGCACTTCGAATTCGATATGAAAAATTTTTGTATTGTCTTTTTTCCAAAAGATTCGATTATGTATCGAGAGAGTAGTATGAGATAACAGGGATTTCCGATTTTCAATTATCTATCGGAAGTCCAATCCAGCGTCACAAACCTTTTTGTTTTCACACCGAAGGGCTCTTAAACAATATTTTTGTTATAAAAAAGAGTGCGAAAAATATTTTTTGGATAAAAAAAAACTTTGGGATTGCTCAATCAAAGATATAAAAAAGAATCCATTTTCAAATAGAAAGCAACGGAGCCATCATAGTATTTTTTATAGCATTTTGGAACTCCTACGAAAGGAAGGGTGGCTATTTGATCATTTACCCATCTGGGGCTGATAAATTCTATTTTTATCTTTCTTCAATGGAGGGTAAAAGGGTCAATTTGATTCTAGAGCCGTATGCAATGCACAAAAGATGATGCCCGTACGGTTATATAATTCTATCTTTTTTCCTATTATTCTTTATCTTTCTTTTCTGTTCGTTTCATCACACCAGATAGAAAACCCTTGTATCATCAGGGTAATGATCCATCAACCTGCTGCTTCTTTTTATGAGGCGCAAACGGGAGAATTTATCCTGGAAGCGGAAGAGCTGCTGAAAATACGCGAAACCATCACAAGGGCTTATGCACAAAGGACGGGCAAACCATTATGGGTTGTATCTGAAGACTTGGAAAGAGACGTTTTTATGTCAGCAACAGAAGCCCAAGCTTATGGAATTATTGATCTTGTAGCAGTTGAATGAAAAAAAAGATAGATTTTGTGCAAATCCGTGATTTTCTATTTTATCTCCGAGTTTACTATTCTATTAAATAGAAAAAATTCATAATCATCCGGTTAGGATCAATCTAAACCAGCCCATTATGTATATGATTCAACATGCCAACTATTAAACAACTTATTAGAACTACAAGACAGCCAATTCGAAATGTCACGAAATCCCCCGCTCTTGGGGGATGTCCTCAGCGTCGAGGAACATGTACTAGGGTGTATGTGCGACTCGTTTAGATCATAAGCTGACACAAAAAAAGAAAGAAAAACGCTTTCCAGTATGAATGATCAGTACCTATGAATAGAATAGAAGAAGGAACGCCACTATCTAAAAATAAGCAAATTGATCGCTTATATTGATTGTGTATTAAAGTTTATGGTTTCCGTTGGTGCAAATCTAATCACCTTAATTTAAGATGATAAGCAATTCTCCATTGGTAGCAAATGGTTATCCATTAAGCGGAAGAAATCTTATTTAATTTAAATTAAAAAAAAAACATAAAAATAAAGTTCGCACTCGGTCAAGAACGGACTACAAGGGTCAGCTACCCAGCTAACTTTCATAATTAAATACCGTTACTGTATAGGCGGGTCTGATTGTGAAAGACCTATTACTGGATAATTCAGGGGTAGAGCCAAAGAGTGTGGTGTGAACCATACAAGTTCTCAATAACATTGATTAAATTAAATGAAATTAAGGGCTCCGGTGTATAGAGAAGACCTCACCGTTTAAGAAGTAACCATAGAAACGATGGAACCCACTATTTTTTTAATCCATTTAATTTATATTTCTTTTTTTTTATTGAATCTATTTTTTTTGACACCTAGCAAAAAAAGATTTATTATTTCTTTCGTATTTTGCAGTAAAATACCTACAAAAAAAGAAAAAATCGTGGTTGGGAAGGTTATAGTAGCCAAAGCCATTGGAATCTTTTTTTTATACATTGGAAAAATCCGTTTGATTATTAATAGACCAGGAAAGGGGAAAATAATAACTGAAAGAAAGGAAATCAATTAGTTATTTATCAAAGTCTTATTTATTAAATGACCAGAATTAAACGCGGATATATAGCTCGGAGACGTAGAACAAAAATTTGTTTATTTGCATCAAGCTTTCGAGGGGCTCATTCAAGACTTACTCGAACTATTACTCAACAGAAGATAAGAGCTTTAGTTTCGTCTCATCGGGATAGGGATAAGCAAAAGAGAGATTTTCGTCGTTTGTGGATCACTCGGATAAACGCAGTAATTCGAGAAACGCGAGTATCCTATAGTTATAGTAAATTAATACATGATCTATACAAGAGACAGTTGCTTCTTAATCGTAAAATACTAGCACAAATAGCTATATCAAATAGGAATTGTCTTTATCTGATTTCCAACGAAATAAGAAGAAAAGAAGTAGATTGGAAAGAATACACCGGAAAAATTTAAATGAGGTTCCCCGGAGAATGAACTCCGGGAAGGGGAAGGGATGAAGTCGAAATTACTATGAGAAAAGATGTTTGTTAAAGTAGTCAAAACGAATGAACACGTTCAACAAAAAAAAATCTTTTTTTTCCGATTCGGCTTTTTTTTCTTACAACACGCGATAATAAAACATGGATTCTTATATTTGTTGAACAAACTACCAATCCGGGTTTGAGTTCGGATTGGAAGTCTGATTCAAGTGAACAAAGAATAAGCCTATTTATTATTTCTGATTCTAAGACTAGTAGTTCTAGCGGTCGACTCGGTTCTTTCAAATTGTTTCTCATTATTGATATTGAGAAAGGGTAACAAAGATAAAATACGAGCTTGTTTTATAGCAATAGTAATTAATCGTTGTTGTTTCAAGGTCAATCTATTCACTCGCCTAGATAATATTTTTCCTTGTTCACTAATAAATCGACTAATTAAACTCATGTTTCTATAATCAATTCGATCCCCCGATTGAATCGGGGGCAAACGCCTACGAAAAGATCGCTTGGACTTAAGAAAGGGTCGCTTGGATTTATCCATGGTTTGTTTGTTTAGTTTATTTCTTATTTTCTTATTCCGAAAATCCTATTTCTGAATTGTTATTTTAACCAAAAATAGGATGATTTAAATATGAATTTAAATATGAATATGTTCTATATAACGTGATTTTACCCCTGTCCTTGAAAGGCTTGGTTCGATCTATTTCTTTATTTCCCCATGAATCATATGTTTGTAACAATAGGGGCAGAATTTTCTCAATTCTAATCGATTAGGGGTATTGTGCCGGTTCTTTTGAGTAATATATCTGGAAATGCCCGTTGATGCCTTCTTAACATTAACACCATTTCGAATACAACCGGTACATTCCAAAATCACCGTTCCTCGTGCATCTTTCCTCTTGGCCATGAACCTCCTTTGGATTTTTGATTTATTCAACTCTTCCATTTTTTTGATTCGAAACAAAGAAAAAGGAAAGAAGGAAAAAAGAGAAGTTACTAACTTGAAATCCAATAAAATTCAATTTAAGTAATAATAAATCAAAGTAAAGCTGTAGTAAAAAAGAAGTAAGACTACGATTTCGAAACTATATTTCAATCCCAAGCCCGGTATTGCAGTTAAAGATCGTGTATTCTTATCCTAGACCCACATCTTATACTCTACCCCACCCCCGTTCCTCTATTAATTCATTTAATTCGAACCTGAACCCGAGTCTCGCAGACGTTGAATACACATTTATTCTTTCTCTTTCGTCCCTTATTCTAATATTCTAAAAATAAGAAATAAAGGGAAAAAAGAGAAAAAGGGAGGGGGGAGGATTAGTCACAGATATTTGATTGTATCTCTAATCTTCTTCACTCCTTCCGATGTCAATAATTAGAATGAAAAAAGGGGAATGTCAACGCATCCGGGAAAAAACGATTAATCTCTATCAATAGACCTGCTAAAGCCCCGAACCATAACGTACTTAGTACTGGGGCCACGGAGAGATATGTTTTTAGATCTCGCATTGAAAAACCTCCTTTTTTATTTATTGTAATACATAAAATAAAGATAATGCATATATATCAGATGCATATGTAGTTAAGGGCCACTTAGAGTTGTACACGAAATCCCTAATTCAAATTGAAATGTACAATGATCCATAATATTTTCCTTTTCTTATTATATGTTAAGATGTTAAATGAAACTAAAAAGACGAAATGGGCAGAAATCTTGTGTTTCTCCCTGCAGATATGGAAAACAAGACAGGAATTCTCTACAATGACACTATAGAACAATTGAAGGGATGTGGCGCAGCTTGGTAGCGCGTTTGTTTTGGGTACAAAATGTCACGGGTTCAAATCCTG